TATAACACAAACACTCTCCCCCTATTCTTTCTAATCGAGCCTCTCGGTCTGTCATTATACCTCGAGAAGTCGAAAGAATTACAATTCCCATCCCGCCTAAAATTCTAGGAATTCGGGAATAGTTATGATAGACTCGTAGACCGGGTCGACTGATGCGTTTTAAATTTAAAATTTTTCTATTGCTATCTGGCTCGTCCCGATTCCTTCTATATCGTAGGGTTAAAACCAAAAAAGATTTGTGGGTTTCTTGATGTTTTCTCACGTTTTCGATAAAACCTTCTCGTAAAAGTATGTTTGCAATACTTTCACTGATATTAGTAAATGGTATTCGAACCACTCTTTTTCTATTCATATCAGCGTTTCGTATAGAGGTTAGCATGTCAGCAATAGTATCTTTACCCATAATGAATTTAAAGTCTTGGTTCCTCCAAATTTGGATATAATCAACATGTTTTTCCCGTTTTGTTCTTTGTTTATGACTGTGAATTTTTTCCAAGGTATATGCGTGAGACACAATCTACTAACTGAATCTTAATTTCTTTCTTTCAAATAACTTACTAGAAACATAACCATCTTTTTATGGAACGATATTATGATGGAACTATATTAGGGTCTCATTTTATAATACTTCGGGAGCTAATGAAATTATTTTAGTAAACTTGAACAGTCTCAATTCCTCTGCAATCGGACCAAAAACTCGAGTTCCTTTTGGATTGCCCTTTTGATCAATGACAACTGCTGCATTGTCATCGTATCGTATTATCATACCGTCGTCGCGTTTGAGTTCTTTACAAGTACGCACAATTACAGCTCTGACCACTTCTGATCTTTCTAGTTCCATTTGTGGCATCGCTTGTTTGATCACAGCAACAATAACGTCACCAATATGAGCATATCGACGATTGCTAGCACCTATGATTTGAATACACATCAATTCTCGAGCTCCGCTGTTATCCGCTACATTTACATAGGTCTGAGGTTGAATCATATCATTTTTTCTTTTTTTTTTTCGTTTTTTTTTTCGTTTTTTTTTTGCAAACGTAAAGAGCGAAGAAAAAAGAAATATTGTTTGTCCAAAAAAATGAAACTTGGACCTGGAATTCTAAAACCTATTTCTTTTTCTTTTGCATTTCAAAATTTTATCTCGAAAGAATGAATTGAGTTCGTATAGGCATTTTGGACGCTGCTATTGAAATAGCTCTTCTGGCTATATTTTCTGTTACTCCACCGATTTCATAAAGTATTCGACCTGGTTTAACAACAGCTACCCAATATGCAGGATTTCCTTTACCCGAACCCATACGTGTTTCTGCGGTTCTTACTGTAACCGGTTTATCTGGAAATATACGTACCCATATCTTTCCACCGCGGCGCGCATTTCGTGTCATTGCCCGTCGACCTGCTTCTATTTGTCTAGATGTGATCCAAGCGGGTTCAAGTGCTTGAAGAGCATATTTACCGAAACTAATATGATTACCTCGATAAGATATTCCCTTCATTCTTCCTCTATGTTGTTTACGGAATTTGGTTCTTTTGGGGTTATAGTTGATGGTTGAGTTTGAATTCCATCTCTACTACAGAATCGGACGTGAGAGTTTCTTCTCATCCGGCTCCTCGCGAATAAAGGGATTCAAAAATATTGAATTTTCAGGAAATTTAGATAGAATATAATTTGAATTAAGATATCCCTGTATTTCATAAGTATAAGTAATATATCGAAGTACGGATTTGAGCTAATCTATATCAAATCTAGTAGTAATTTGTATCTTCTTTCTATAGATAGCTAAACGTCTAAAAAAACCATATATATATATAATTTATATAATTGTGAAAATTTTAAATCTTTACCCTTTAATTTAATCGTCTTATCTTATTAAATCTATCCAAATTTAGGAATTCAAGAAAATAAAGTTTTCGCGGGCGAATATCTACTCTTTCAATTCAATTTAGATTTCGATTGTAGCCATAGCTTCTAACGTTTTCGAATAGATGAATTGATCTCTGGTTCGTTCCGCCATCCAGATCAATGAATCATTAGAATTCGTGTTTAATAGAATTTTTTAGATCCACAGGTTCCGTCGTTCTCATCGCTTCTTAGTAATGGTTAGGTCTGAATTTTGCAATGGAGCTCGTAATGAAATTTGTTCTTGAGTCAATCCTCTCAGTCTTTATTGGCTCGAAGCTCTTGATTTTTTTGTTCTCTGGACGGATTCCTTTTATTATGGATGAATCTGTATTAATGCTGTATTACATTGCACTTTTTATGAGATGACTCATAGACCGTACATAGTCCATATTGGAATTAGATGGCATGAATATTCTTTTTCTTTCTTTCTCTCACCCTTCCATTTATCCACACCCTTATTTTGTCTCTATTTCGATTCACAGAATCTGATTTTTTTGTTTTTGTTTTTGCAAAAAGGTTTCAGTTGCTACTTTCAGTTGCTACAAGGATATGACCGATCTGTCATATCTTGACTGATTTTTGGATCCAGATAATGCGAAGTGATGAGTTGGTTATTTTTTCTAGAGTTATTAGTGTATACTATGGGGCTGAACCCTAAAAAAACCAACGAGTCACACACTAAGCATAGCAATTATATCAAGCGTTCCATTGAATTTTTATTCAACCCATTTTTATTAATTTCATTAAGAAGAATGAAAAATTCGAAAAATTTTTGTTTTTTGATTTAACAGAAAAAGAAGAAATGGCTTTCTAGTTTTTTAGTACATCACCAAATAGAAGGGGCGATCTATTAGTCTTCGTCTAGAAATAGCCAAATTTTAATGCCTAATATCCCATAAAGAGTTCGAACTGGGTAGGAACAATAATCTATTTTAGCTTGAATGGTTTGTAGGGGAACTCTACCTTCTCGGATCCATTCAACCCGCGCAATATCTTTTCCGTCAATACGTCCTGCAATTTGGACTCGAACTCCTTTTGTATTTGCTTTTTCAGTTAATTCTATTGCCTTTTTCATTGCTTTTCGAAATGAAACTCGATTCCTTAATTGGTCGGCGATATATTCGGCTAAAATATTAGGATTTCTATAAGGTTGTGCAATTCGTATGATAGAAAGGTTAAGTTTTCGGTTCACACAATAAAATTTTTTTTCTAGATTTCTCTTTAATTCTTCCATTTCTCGCGGTTGTTGATTTTCGGTGAATAATTTTGTAGATGCTGTATAGATTGTAATTTTGATTACATCGGTTTGTTTTTGAATTTCTATCCGTGTAGTTCCTTCGATTACGGAGGATATTTTCAGATTTTTTTGTATATAATTCGTGATATAATTTCTGATGTTTGCATCTTCTTGTAGATTTTCAGAATACTTTTTTGGTTGTGCAAACCAACGGGAATAATGACTTTGGGTTGTACCAAGTCTGAAACCAAGTGGATTTATTTTTTGTCCCATGCTCCCCCATTATGATATAGATTATAATATTCTAGAGCTCTATACTGATTTTTCCGTTTAGTTTTTTTTAACCATTCCAGAGACTCTATGTCTAATTTAGCTGTCTTGAACCAGAATGTCTCCTCATATTCACTTATGGATATATCCTTCATTACAATAGTTATATGGCAGGTAGGTTTTTTTATCGGATAACTACGGCCTCGAGCTCGAAGTTTTAATCTCTTCTTGATAGTCCCCTCGTTGACTTCAGCTTTACTAATGAATAAATTTGCTTCGTTAGAACCAAGAATATAACTGGCATTTGCTGCTGCAGAATTAACCAATTTAAAAATTGGATAACATGCTCGATAAGGCATCAGTTGTAATAGCATGAGCGTTTCTTCGTAAGAACGGCCACGAATTTGGTCAATTACTCTTCTCGCTTTATGAACAGACATAGAGATATGTTGACCTAAAGCGTATACTTCTGTTTTGTTCTCCTTTATGACCATAAAGTTCTCCTCCTACTAATCAATTAGAAACATCTATAAATTTTAACTCTTCTTAACGACGAGATGTATCATCGTTTTTTGTATGTTCTCGAAAATTTCTTGTAGGTGCAAATTCTCCTAATTTATGGCCGATCATATGCTTATTTATATAAATAGGTAAATGTTCCTTTCCATTATGGACAGCAATCGTATGTCCGATCATTATGGGTACAATCGTAGATGCCCGGGACCAAGTTTTTATTATTTCTTTTTCTGTTTTTGTGTTAATCTTGTGAATTTTTTTTACTAGGTGCTTTGCTACAAAAGCATTTTTTTTTTTTCGTGAAGTGGGCATAGTTTACTCCTATTTTTTTGTAAATTGTAAAGACGCAGAAAGAAATTTGATTTTCTTTCCTATTTACTACGGCGGCGAATAATCAAATTATCACTATATTTCTTTCTTTTTCGAGTTCTTCTTCCAAGTGCAGGATAACCCCAAGGGGTTGTGGGTTTTTTTCTACCAATTGGGGCCTTTCCTTCACCACCCCCATGGGGATGGTCTACAGCGTTCATAACTACTCCTCTTACTACAGGGCGCTTACCTAGCCAACGCTTAGATCCGGCTCTACCCAAACTTTTCTGTTTTGAGCTAAGATTCCCCACTTGTCCGACTGTTGCTGAGCAGTTTTTGGATATCAAACGGACCTCCCCAGAAGGTAATTTGACTGTGGCCGATTTCCCCTCGTTTGCAATCAGTTTCGCTACAGCACCCCCTGCTCGAGCTAGTTGTCCACCCTTTCCAAGTGTGATTTCTATGTTATGTATGGCCGTGCCTAAGGGCATATTGGTTGAAGTAGATTCTTCTTTTTGATCAATCAAAACCCCTTCCCAAACTGTACAAGCTTCTTCCAAAGCATACAGCTTTCTGGATGTAGATGATGATATCTAGACAGATGGATCTTAGATATTTCGTATCATAAAGTACCACATGGGTGGATATATAGGAATCAAAATCTGCCGAATCACTCATGTTATGATCTTCTACATCCTAGGTCTTCCCGTTCCGTCATCTGGCTTATGTTCTTCATGTAGCATTCAGACCGAATGACTCTATGAAATTACGTCGCTACTTCCACATATTATGGGTAACGTAGGAGACATCTCTATTTTTCGCCGGGGAATCTTTAGAATTACCACTGCTTCGCTTTCAATTCGTCTCTGACCATCAAATGAAATGTGAATAACCCGGCCTCTTCTCTTTGAAAGAAGGAGCGCTTCCGGTTCTGTCGGTGCTTGAAACAATTTTGTCTTCTCCATATTACTATATTTCTAGAGTCAATAATTTTATATGAGGAACTACTGAACTCAATCACTTGCTGCCGTTACTCTTCAGTTTTCTGTTGAGGTCTATCCTGTAGAGGTACTCAAATTGGATCAGTGATCGATTGCTAGGTTTCGTCGTAAACCTAATTGGTTACTTCCAATTACGTAAATCAATAGTTCAAACCGCACTCAAAGGTAGGGCATTTCCCATTTTTATAGGAACTTCTGTACCAGAAACAATGGTATCTCCAATTATAGCCCCTCTGGGATGTAAAATATATCTCTTCTCACCATCCCCATAATGGATGAGACAGATGTATGCATTTCGATTCGGGTCGTATTCTATCGTTACGATTCTACCATCTATGTCTTTTTCATTCCGTCGAAAATCGATTTGACGGTATAGACGCTTATGGCCTCCCCCTCTATGCCCCGCGGTAATGATTCCTCTGGCATTACGACCTTTACCACAAAGATGCTGTCCATAGATCAAATGATTTCGTGCGTTGGATTTCACTTGACTGTCTACGGTTCCATTGCGTGTGCTTGGGATAGAAGTTTTGTATAAATTGATTGCCATGCTATTAAGTATTTTGATTTCAGTTCTTTTCTTTCGAAGAGGTGGAATAGAATAACCCAGTTGAAGCGTGTCCCATAACATAATAGGTCCCATCTAGCCTTTCCCGGAAGTCGATGACTATTCATAGCTATTACCTTGACACCAAAGAAGCGTTTAACCCGATGCTTTATTTCTGTCCTAGTTGATCCTGATTCGACATATAAATTCTATTTATTTTTCTCCGACATATAAATTAGATTTCTTTTTTTTACCCAATATATAAATTCTATTTATTCAATATATAAATTATATTAAATTCTTTTACCCATTATATAAATTATATTAAACTCTTTGAACCTTTAAGTATATTAAATCGAACCTTTAAGTATATTAAATCGAACCTTCATCTAAATTATATTCATCTAAATTATATTAAACTGTTTTACTCAACCTATTGCTTTTCATACCAATAGTTTTTATACTTAAATAAATATGTCGAACAATCCTAATCAAACGTTTGCAAAACAAAAATGAACAAAATCACTTTGACCATTCTCCAGCAAGTTTTTAAAAAGATTCGCATACTAGCTTGGACGAGTCTCCAGCAAGTTTTTAAAAAGATTCGAATACTAGCTTGGACGAGTTTCCAACAATTTTTGAGACAGATGACACTGGAAGATTTTCTTTGGTTTCTTTTACGAAAAATAAGAACTCTAATTTTATGGTTTCTTATTTATTTGTTAATCGAAATAGTCCTAATATTTCTAAAAAAACACTTAATACCAAAAAGGAGGGGCATTGGGGAACATGTACGGTAATACAAGGTAGAATAGAAGGTAGACCGATAGTTATTCTAGTATTCAATCTTGATATTTTAGTCATTTTCGTTTTTAAATTTCCTCCTAAGAAACGAAAACGAAAATGAAAACATCAAAGGTTTTGGGTTGGATTAGATAAGGGGTCTAATCCAACCCCTACAATCGGTGAACCCAACCCCCTACACTACATTCGAAAGCATGAGAAAAAATCGAGGAGCATGGGGAGCTTGGGGATAAATCGAGGAGCATGGACACAAATAGTAAGATCTGAAAATGCAACAGATCCGTTCGAGGAACGTGGAGAAAACTACTCGATTGCTTCTCTATTTGGTTACGTATGGCTGATGAGATTGCAGGGAACAAAACGATAAATAGAAATATTAGAAATAGTAAGAAAGGAAAATGAAGCCATTGAGGTAGAAATACCTAAATTGCTTCTCTATTTCGTTATGTATGGCTGATGAGATTGCATGGATACAAAGACTTAGTGGAGGGTCCCATTGGCGTGCATCCAGTAGGAATTGAACCTACGAATTCGCCAATTATGAGTTGGGTGCTTTAACCATTCAGCCATGGATGCTTAACAGGGATCCTCGTACATGGTGACTAACTAAATTTTAATTTAACTAAAACGGCAAAATCAATATCACTTTATTTTACATCTTAAATTAGGAGGACAAGTATGAACATCGAGGTAAGAGTTTTTATTTGGCAATGGAGAGAGATCTGGAGAGAGATCAAGAATTCTCAATCTTTACTAAAGTCGTGGAACCAATTGAATTCAGTGCGATCTGTGATTAACATTTTGTTAGACCAAGAACGCTTTCTAAAACTTTTGGATCCCCGAATTTGGATTATTTTACTTTCACACACACGCAATTCACGGGGTTTACCTTTCAGAATGAAAATCATTCGATTTTTCAATTTCACGATCAAGGCTGTAATACTCTTTGTAGTAACGGTCCTTATATATCGTATGAACAATCGAAATATGGTCGAAAACAAAGCTTTCTTTTTGACAGGGCTTCTTCCTACTATACCTATGAATTCCATTGGACCCAGAAATGATACATTGGGAGACTCCGTTGGGTCTTCCCATATCAATAGGTTCGTTGTTTCGCTCCTTTGTCTTCCAAAAGGAAAAAAGATCTCTGAGAGTTCTTTCCTGAATCCGAAAGAGAGTACTCAAGAGAGTACCCCAAGAACTAGGACTAACCGGGGTTTGCGGTGGGTTAGGAACTGGATCGAAAAAAAGAGGAATTCTATCCTATTGAAAAAAGTGAAAGAATCTTCTGATCAAGATTATATTGATTCCATTAGTGAGCTTTTAGATGATCAATATTTTGATTCCATTAGGAATGGGCTTTTAAAGCCAGAGATTGAAGAAGGAAAAGAAAGATCGATTTTTGGGGATCTTGCCTTTCTTCGAGCAGAGAGAGAATCAAAGGGATTGGCGAAATGCCTTTCTGAAGATTCCTCAATGGCCCGGCAATTGGCGGAAAGTGAGAAGCAGATGATTAATGATCGGCTTCCGGAAGACGTGGAAATTAATGATCGGCTTCCGGAAGACGTGGAAATTAATGATCGGCTTCCGGAAGACGTGGAAATTAATGATCGGCTTCCGGAAGACGTGGAAATTAATGATCGGCTTCCGGAAGACGTGGAAATTAATGATCGGGTTCCGGAAGACATCGAAAAATTGTTTGGGAATCCTCTAAGGAATCCTACAAGACCCCTTTCTTCTTTTTTCTATGACGGATGGTCAGAACTTCATATGGGCTCGAAGCCTACTGAGAGGTCCACTAGAGATCCGAAATTGTTGAAGAAAGAACAAGATCTTTCTTTTATCAGGCGAGCGGAACATCAAGAACTGGCTAATCTATTCAAGATACTAATGTATTTACACAATACCGTCTCAATTCATCCTATTTCATCAGATGCGGGATGGGAATTAGAAGAGAGATTTCACGAAATGGCAGATTTATTCACTCTATCAATAACGGAGCCGGATCTGGTGTATCGTAAGGGATTTGCCTTTTCTATGGATTCCTATGGATTGGATCAAAAACAATTCTTGAATGAGGTATTCAACTCCGGGGATGAATGGAAAAAGAAATCTTTATGGGTTCTACTACCTTCTAGTTTTTCCGATCGCAACTTCGAATATGGAATTCAAAGGGATCAAATAGGAAAGGATACATGGTTCAATCCTCTTATTCTTATTTATCGAACCCAAAGATCCATGAATCGGGATCCTGATGCATATAGATACAAATGGTCCGAGAATTTTGAGCCAAAGAACCTTTTTCCAGTAGTATTCGATCGATTAAAGATCGATATTATCGACGCGGTGTCTAAAGCTAAAAGGGTTTGGTTTGAGATTAGAGTTCAAGCTAAAAGGGTTTGGTTTGAGATTAGAGTTCAAGCTAAAAGGGTTTGGTTTGAGATTAGAGTTCAAGCTAAAAGGGTTTGGTTTGAGATTAGAGTTCAAGCTAAAAGGGTTTGGTTTGAGATTATCGACGCGGTGTCTAAAGCTAAAAGGGTTTGGTTTGAGATTATCGACGCGGTATCTAAGTTTGAGATTAGCGACGCGGTATCTAAAGCTAAAAGGGTTTGGTTTGAGATTATCGACGCGGTATCTAAAGCTAAAAGGGTTTGGTTTGAGATTAGAGTTCAAGCTAAAATAGTTTGGTTTCTAATTCGCGAGATAATTAGCGATATAATAGATGGAATTAAATATACAATTAAACGTGTAAGTAAACACGTAATAGTAAACGTAAAGGATACATATCGAAAGATAAAGGCTGAGCTTAGCGGCGAGGAATATAAAAAGGATGAGGTTGAAATTAGCGACGCGGTATCTAAAAAGGATGGGGTTGAGATTAGCGACGCGGTATCTAAAAAGGATGGGGTTGAGATTAGCGACGCGGTATCTAAAAAGGATGGGGTTGAGATTAGCGACGCGGTGGGTGGGGTTGAGATTAGCGACGCGGTATCTAAAAAGGATGGGGTTGAGATTAGCGACGCGGTGGGTGGGGTTGAGATTAGCGACGCGGTGGGTGGGGTTGAGATTAGCGACGCGGTGGATGGGGATGCATTTTCTAAACAAGTGGAAAAGGCATTTAAAAAGGTAATGGAAGGGTATATGAAATATAAAAGGAAAAAGGATGGGGTTGACGCGGTATTGAAAATAGATGGGGTTGAGATTAGCGACGCTGAGGTTATCGAAACCGCGTGGACAATCGTCAACGTCCTGTTTATTAAGCTACCTGGTTTCTTTTGGCCCTTGGGGAAGAGACTTTTTTTCTTTTTGTTTAACTCGTGTAACTCACTTTTTCTGAATTTGGAGAATGCCCCCTTTCAGCCTTCCGCGATCTACATCTCTGAATTGAAAGGTCCGACGAAAAGATTGAAACCCTTCTTTGGGGATGATCCTGAGATTTCCCAACCATCGAACTTCTTGAGCAATGGAGAATCTTTGTTCAAGAAGATACCAAAGCGGAGGATTGACCCATTCGATCCTAAAAAGAATCGCAGGAAATCCTTTGATAACACGGAGTCCCGTTTCTCAACGCTATTCTACGATCAAGACAATTGGCTGAATCCCGTGAAACCATTTCATAGAAGTTCGTTGCTATCTGCTTTTTATAAAGCAAATCGACTTCGATTATTGAAGAATTCACATGACTTCAGCTTCGATTGTAACAAAAGATTCCCCTTTTATGTGGAAAGGGTCCGTAGCAAAAATTATGACTTTTTTTACGGACAATTCCTCAATACCTTCATTGGCAACAAAATATTTTCTTTGGGCGTCGGTAAAAAAAAACATGCTTTTTGGTGGAGGTTTTGGTGGAGAGATACTCTTTCAGCAATCGAGTCAGAGGTATCTAACATATTCAGTGGTGACGAAACGGATTACTTGTACAAATCTTCAAGTCGATCCGATCGAGCTGTTTACTCGATCGCAGGCATTTCTGGAACACCTCGAACAGAGGGAGACGTAGTCAATTTGGAAAAAACTTATTGTCAACCTCTTTCAGATATGAATCTATCTGATTCAAAAAGGAAGAACTTGTATAACTTGTATCAGTCTCTCAATTCAAACATGGAGTTGATTCACACTCTATGTTCTGAGAAATATGTACCATCCAAAAAGAAGAACCAACCGAGTCTGGAGGACAAACGGAGTCTTTGGCTAAGGAAAAAAGCCTATCAGGAAAAGCGGATAGCTAGATCCAAAACCTATAAAAAAAAAAAGGCTTTGATAACTCGAAAAAAATGGAAGCGCTTCAAAACATATCTGCCATGGGTCTTTACTTTGCAAGGGTACAGATATCTACAGACTCTACTTTTACAAATTTTGTTAGCCGAATTCCGGAGACTAAAGACCGAAAACAAGTATGTATCCGGTTTTCTTGAGATTGTATCCTTTTTTGGTGATATTATTAAGATAGTGGTTAAAAGAGGGCGAATTATTCACTTTTGTGTTCTAAAATGGAAGCACAAATATCCTTGGATACGAAAGATTCGGGCGAAGATTAGAAGGATTCTGAGGAAGAGAAGTTGGATTCAGAGGAGGCATTTACATGAGTATCTTCTGTCCCAAGACCTGAATCCTCGAAATAATGAGCCACCATTGAAATCGACACGTCTGATGAGCTCGGCATATCTTCGGGAGTTCAGCTATTCAACCCTTTTCTTGCTTCTTGTTACTGGATGGCTCGTTTATTCAAACCTTTTGGCGATTTTCTATAACTGTCATATGTTACAGACAGACTTCAAAACGCTCAAATTTTTTTTAACGGAACCATCTCTGATTGAGAGTGAGGTGCAACAACTTGTGGATAGGTATCCTCTATCTGAATCGAAGTCTTTCAAGGTCGAGTTAACTAAAATCTTGCAAGATACTCTGCAAAAGATGTTATTTCCAAATGTTTATGGAATACGCTTGAATAGGAAGAAATATTTGATGGCCAAGCTCGTCGAGCTCATCAATCTCATAAGTTTATCCATGGATCGCCTCACTTTTTGGATAAATACCAGATATATCAGTCATACAAGTAAAGAGATCTATTCAGCGCTAAGAACAAAGAGGGTGTGGGTTGATGAAAAAATAGCATTCTGGGTCGAAAACAGTGAGTGGGTTGACGATGAAGAAAGAGCCGTCTTGATGCAGTTCTCCACCTTCACGCGAGAAAAAAGGATTGATCAAATTTTATGGAATCTGACTGATAGTGATCATTTCTCAAAGAATGAATTTGATGCTCAACTGATAGAACAACCGGGAGAAATTTACTTACGAAGATTAATTGACCTTCATAACAGGGGTCTACTAAATTATGAGTTCGATACATCCAGTTTAGCAGAAAGACGGATATTCCTTGGTTTTTATCAAACACTCACTTATGCAAAAACCCCGTCTGAGGCTAATAGTGGTGATGTCCAAAAACCCTTTTCGCTCCGCTTAGCCTTAGCCCCCTCTAGGGGTATTTTAGTGATAGGTTCTATAGGACTTGGACGATCCTATTTGGTCAAATACCTAACGAAACACTCCAATTTTCCTTTGATTACGATATTTCTGGACAAGTTCAGGGATACAATTTTTCGTTTTGATGAGAGTGAAGAGGACGATGACAGTTATGACAGTGATCTCGATGACTTCGAGTTTTTTATTGATTCTCGTGAAGATATTGAGGCTATTAATCAAGATATTCATCTTTTTGACAATATGGATATTGATATTGATCCTCGTGCCAATATTTGGCCTGAGATGGATGATCATGACTATATTAATGTGGAGCTGGAAGAGCTTTCTATGATGGATGGTGTAGTTGTGGAGATGGACACGGTGTATGACGTAGCCAAATTTTTTATCAGCCTTCAATTCGAATTAACAAAAGCAATGGCTCCTTGC